AATAAGTAACTAGAATCTAGAATAAAAAAGGGAGGATTCCTTGGTTATTACTTATTAGTATTCAACGAAAACCGACCAATTGAAGGAACTCCCAGAATTTTATATTTCTAGGATCAAGCAACTCGAGTTTTGTCGTTCTAGAACATGAGATTTTATAGAAGCAATGAAAAATAGATATGAGTAGAATCCAAAAAAGGAAAAAAGTATATATATAAATACAAAAATTTATATAAGAATTACTATCCCTTTCTATTTCTTTATTTCCTTAATTCAATTTTGTTTGATTAGGACCAAGTTACTTAAAAACCTCTGCCTTTTTTAAAAGATACCGAACAGTTCCTGTGGGCTGAGCGCCCTTTTCAAGGAAATATAGAATAGCAGGAACGTTTAAATAACTTTGATTCTTTATCGGATCATAAAAACCTACGTTCCGAAGATCTCTTCCTTCTCTTCGGGATCGAACATCAATTGCAACGATTCGATAGACGGCTCATTGGGATAGATCTAAGTAAATGAACAAGACCCCCCCTAGAAACGTATAGGAAGTTTTCTCCTCGTACGGCTCGAGAAAAAATGATTTGGAGTTTTGTCTACGTATAGAATTCTAATTTATGGCAAAGGAGTTGATAAAATAAATTAGAATGGGATTTAACTCATTTTTTTCTTCCTCCTTCCTGAAAAAATAACAATCATTTGTACCCATAACTCAAGTTGGATAATTCTCAAAGAGCTTAAAAGAAAAAAAATCTTTAGGCAATTTATTTCATTTTTTGAATGGTCTTTAACCCCCTCTTGCTTGTCTCATTTAATCTTTATTATTATCCAGTTATTGAGACAATTGAAAAAACGGTGTTTCCTTGTTCTGGGATCCTTTTTTTGTTTTAAATCAGTGGGTTTAGACATTACTTCGGTGCTTCTTAATCCTTACAAAATGGCAGCAACATACCCCTTTTGTGATTTCTTTCTATCAAAGAATCATATAAACGCTCGATTCCCGCGTGATACACTTTGAATCGAAAGACTTTTCTCAATTTCAACAAATTTTACTTTTGAATTAAAAACTTGACTGAATCGGATCCTTTCAATTTCTATATTGATATATATGATATACTTACAAAGTTGTTCCAATTTATTGATTGGTATTAACCCTAGATTCTTGCCCCCTGAAAGATGAATCCATACTTTCTACCCGAGCTCCATCATGTACTATATTCATTACAACCTAACAAAAAAGGATTCTAGTGAAAACAGAACAGATGTCGGGTCAAGAGCACCTTCATTCATAGAAAAGATGGCGGATGTAAGAATAAAAATCCACAACGGATCGTGTCCTTCAAGTCGCACGTTGCTTTCTACCACAGCGTTTCAAACGAAGTTTTACCATAACAAAAAATTCCTCTAATTTGGAACCCATATGGAATTGATTCAATTATGGAATCATGAATAGTCATTGGTTCCGTCGATACATAAACATATTAATCTATACCCTTTTTTCTTCTATACAAATTCTTCTATACAAAGATGGCAAAAATTTTTTTGAAGCAATCTTAGCAAGATCCCACCTATTATTGTATGTTATTGTATGAATGCAACTTACTTTTTATTAAAAAAATTAAAATATCTGTTTCTTTTCGAATTGAATCATCAACGATTTAAAGCAGATAAATGGATTGACAAAAAAAACCCCATTTTATTTTTTTGTGTGAGATAGATAAAAAAGACCGATCGAAGAGAATATTTAAGTACTTGTTCTTTCGATTCGAATTTTATTAATAAGATAAGATGAACGAATTAGGGGTTTTTCGTACCTATGAGATAGACTGAACTACAGTCTTTATTATGGATCCGTTACATATGTAACTTGATTCGTTATTAATGAGATTCGGACATACACAGATATACATATATTTAAAATAAGACCTCCTGTTACTGTTACTAATTAAGAACTATCTATCCCACGACGCTCTGGGAATGCTGAATCAGAACAAAAATAAAAAAGGATACCTTTTGGGGAAAGGATACTCTCTAGGGACAAAGACAAACAAGTCCAGATTAGGCGCTTGCTCCTAATTTTTTAGTTTACCCAAACCCAGTCTTGTCTTAAGAGACTTAATCCCATTAATTGAATGTAATAACCCTCCTCTTGTTTAGAATAAAGAGATCCTAATAATTTGGCTACCCCATTTTTTTAAGTTTAATTTGATTTTTTTAAGTTTAATTTGAATGGATAAAGAATAAGATATAGGAAAGAAGTGCTCTTTCTTAGTGTAATTCAAAATAAAATGTATCGTTGAAAATTTAAAAAGATATGAGACGTAAGGTTTTTTCTTCAAATTAAGTAGCTATAAACCCCTTCAATATGAAGGGAATTAACATATCATATGATGAAAAATCCGGCCATACTTTATTTTTTAATTAGTTGAATTCAACTAGGGTGTGACCTATGTTACCATCATATCTTGATGACAAACAAATCTATTTAGTAATATCTGTATGTTGT